TCGAAATATCGCTGCTACGCCAAAACTCGGCGCAAAGAACCAACCAGATTGCCCCAGTGGATAAATAAGGAATACGGAAACAAAAACAGCGATTGGAGCAGAGAATGAAATTGCATTATAAGGCCGCAATTGAACAGACCGAGCAAGTTCAAATTGACGTAACATGAAACCTATTAGTGCAAAAGCCCCATGGAGAGCGACAAAAGTCCACAGACCGCCTAATTGACACCAACGAGTAAAATCCCCTTGCGCTTCCGGGCCCCATAGTAGCAACAAAGAGTGTGCTAAACTATTGGCAGGGGTGGAAACTGCCGCGGTTAAGAAATTACAACCTTCCAAATAGGAACTAGCCAATCCATGGGTATACCAAGAAGTTACAAAAGTTGTCCCTGTAAACCAACCCCCTAAAGCGAAATAAGCACAAGGAAAGAGCAATAGGCCGGACCATCCTACAAAAACGAAACGGTCCCTTCGTAACCAGTCGTCCATAATATCAAATAGATCATTTTCTTCTTTAGTAACTCTACCAAGGGCTATAGTCATAGTGATCCTCCTATTCAATTACTTCAACCATTTCCGAGCACCTCATATCACTTCCAAGGCATACGATAGTTTGATTATCTGTGGACGATTTCTTTCTCGTTCAATGCCCTTTTTCAAAGGTCTCGAAGATAGAAATTTTTTATTTTTATCTATGGGGTCACAACCGAGGTCGTGGTAAATCCATGAATTTGATTCGATTAGTTTTTCTTATACTATAGAAATAAACATTTGAATTCAGCATTATTCCATGACTCCTATTTCAAAGCCTATCTTTTAAGGAAAAATGAAAATAAAAGTAACCCCTCTTTTCCCACTCGCTCTCTATTGCATGGGTGGAAGAACAAAAATTGGATTCTGAAAAAAAAAAGAAAGATATTGAAAAAAAAAAATTGACTTTCGAAATCAATTTTTATGTGTAGCGGAAAGGAGTTGCGATTTCTTCTTATTCCTATAGAACATCTAGTAACAAGAATATGAAATCGTAAATAGCGAAAAATTCTTGCCTTGCGCGGTCTAAGTCTAAGGAAATACAAAAAATCCGCTTATACAATTTCATCTACATCGAATTTATATATCAGAATAGTGGATAGAGGCATCATTCAAGGAGTCAGGTCTACTTACTTTATCTTTCTTTCCAATTTTATGGTGGGTTTGATAAGAACCCTTTTTGTTTTGTTTATAAATAATCGAAAAAAGAGTTTTTTATTTTTTATATAACCTGCTTGTTTTATTATAACAAGTCCTATATGAAAATGCCCGCTGAAGAGAAAATCTATCTGATTGTTTCTCAGCCAATATCGAATTTTAGAAAGAAAAAACAAGAATTTTCTTCTTTTTTTTATTAACATTAAGAAAAAAGAATATAATTAAAATGGAATTGGCAATATAATTTTTATGGACTTTTGAAAGAAAAAGGAAGGATTTTTTGCAATCGTTATTTCTTGCCTCTGTCATATCACGGAAACCTTTCGATTTGGAACGGGGAGAGATGGCTGAGTGGACTAAAGCGGCGGATTGCTAATCCGTTGTACAATTTTTTTGTACCGAGGGTTCGAATCCCTCTCTTTCCGCCCCCTCGGATCATTTGGGACTTTCGAATTGGAAGGAATTCTGACCCCCGGATTTTCTCATAGATAAATGTACGAAACAAATCCAATTTGTAAGAAAAAATTCCAAAAAAATTTGGATTTTTACTCCTCACGCCCAGGATTACGTCCTGGGTCATTAGATAAGAATCCAAAGATAAAGAGGGAAACAAAGAATATCACTACTGTATAAACAAAAAGTTTGAGAGTAAGCATTACATAATCTCCAAGATTTTTTTTTAAGGAATAGATTACCCGTTTTTCCTTACCACACAGATCCACTAGGATGGGTTTTGTTTATTTTTACACCTAAAAATGCAAAAATCAATTCTTGAAAAAAATTGCAAGAATTGATTTATAATAAGCACTCTTATCAATATCAAAAATTAGGTTAGGTATTGTGTGGGTACCTAAAGGTACCTGCTCAACGTAGGTGCAGGGGGTGGGGGTGGGGTAGAAAGGCGGATCCCAATTTATTGCTGCAGCTATACATTCAATGTAGAAGAATTAGAATTTTAGAATCGAAGGTTCATAATATAAGACTTCTCGGCTTTTATTCATTTTTAGAATTTTTTTGGAATGAATACATCATTCAATTTGGCAGACAGAACAGAGTAGTAAAGATTTCATCGAAAACTTACAGCAGCTTGCCAAACAAAGGCTAATAGAAAAAAGAGTATAGGTATGACAGGCATAAAATCCACGATTGGGTTGAAAATGGCATAAGCTTCGGGCAATTTGGCGAAGAAAAAACTAGTCGGATAAAGAACAGAATTAAAACAGATACAGGTTAAACTAAGTATATTAGGCATAACAAGCATTTCGTTCTTGTAAAGTAGATAATTGGATTTTGATTGAGTTATTTTTCTAAGGGAAAAAAGAAAAGGCGGGTTCAAAATCCTTTTTTCTTCGGACTTTCCCAAACGCAAAATACCTCCTTGTATTCGCACTCTCAAATGAGAATGGAAGAAATTCGACTTTCATATAATATCTTAATAGAATTCCATGTAATGATCAATGCATTTTTTGGATTCTATATTATCCGCATGTCTAGAATCCTAGCAAGAGAGTATCCCTCATTTTTTATGTAATTGAAGTGGGATTGACGAATAACAAATAAACATAATAGTGTTTATTAGTGTCGCATAAAACCAGAAATGGGGCGTGGCCAAGTGGTAAGGCAGCGGGTTTTGGTCCCGTTACTCGGAGGTTCGAATCCTTCCGTCCCAGATTTTTTCTGATGAAACGAAAGATGAAATCATATTGTACCCCACACGAGACAAAAGAAAGTTTATTAAAGAGAATAATTATCTCTTATGAACTCTTAGATTAGATGCATTTCTAAGCATTCTTTTTCTTTCTCAGAAAACATAATCAAGTGTCAAGTCCAGTCAAATTGAATATCTTTATTTTCATGAAAAATTGGGTCTATCAGTCACATTCAGGATATGCCCCTACTACTACTCATTACTCATATGTGTTTTGAAATTCGAACTTCTTAGATAAACTTTATGCTCCATATCCATGAAGGGGGAATTCTTACATGATACATTTGACATCTAATGTGAAAGAAAAGAAGGACCCCCTATTTATTTTTCCCGAACTAAAGAACTAAAGTAAGTAAATAAAAAGAAAATAAAGGGGGTATCCTAATTCTATATTTCATGGCCAGATTAAAGAATAGGAAGTTTTTAGTTTCAGCACAGGTCTTAAAACTTTTGACCAAGATCGGCTTGCGAAAAAAGAAAAAGGGTTTCTATTCTATGGATAGGAACTCCATTTTTGTATTTTAGATATTATCTGATTTGCAAATATCCATTTCTAAATCAATGGAATGTGAGGATTAGAGAGAAATTCATATATTCTGTCTACTCGGCTTTCGAATTAATTGAAAAAATTTTAAACTTGACGTAAAACACTGTATAAAAAATGAGACCTATCCCTTTATGATAGAGATAGATTTTTGTTGTATTATATTATTAGTAAAAAGGGCCCCTCTTTGGTTAAGCGAAAACCATCTCGATCTGCGATTCTTTAAATATCCAGAATGATCCATTCTGGTAAGGATAAGGTAAGAACTGTTCGTTGGATAGAATGGATTCAAAAAATCATACTTCTCCTGATTTTTGATTTGGAGTTGCTTCTTTTAGGTAAAAGAAAGAATGCTATAAGTAAAAGCAAAGGCCTTAATTTGACTTTACACGAAATGTGTTTTTTTTTTTACTTCATTTTTTTCCCTCTTTTGGTATTCGAGTCGAAGAAGTACGAGAATTCTATAACTACCAAAAAACTTTCAATCTTTTCATTGGAATAGTTTATTTAGTTAATAGTTTTTGTTATGGAAAAATATATTGCTAATCTAATTCTAATATAGTAATTAAATTAATTAAACTTTTTTTGAGGTTGATAGTTTATTTGTTGGAGAAGAGTCGATCCTTCGCTTCTCATTTCAGGATTGACCATCTCGAGTCCTCTGTTGAGGATGGAAATTCAATAAAAAATAAGTCTTAAGCAAACTTGTTTATTCGTCTTTTTCGAACTATGTTTCCTTTCCTTCATATGATAGAATATGGGTTTAAATAAATTGGATCTTTGCGGAGTCTTCCCCGATAAATACTTATTTCTTTTATCCATATTTCTCCATAGATAGCAAGTTTGAATTAGTATACAAAAAACTAAACTAAACCAATGACTATTCATGATCCCATCCATATTGGATCAATTCCCTATACCACTTTGCAATGAAATTAGAGGAATGTTTGTTATGGTAAAACTTCGTTTAAAACGATGTGGTAGAAAGCAACGTGCGACTTGAAGGACATGATCGATTGTGGATTTTGTTATCCATCATTTTCCATAGTAATGAAAATGCTCTTGGCTCGACATAGTCTGTTCTATTCGTCCCGAACCAAATTTGCGCTGGGTTGTTTGTAAGTAAATAGTACACGATGGAGCTCGAGAGGACAGAATTGATTTTTTATCAAGGGAAAGAATCTAGGGTTAGTGAAAACTAATAAATTAGGCCAACTTTGTCAGTCTATCCTTAATATAGAAATCGAAAGGTTAAAATAAGAAGAAAGTCCAATTTTGGAAGATTGGAAAAACTCTTTCAATTAAAAGTTTATCAGAATCAATCGCCCATATTCGATTTCTATAGAAGAGGGAAATGCTTTATCGAAGGAAATAAGAAAAAAAGGGTATGTTGCTACTCTTTTGAAAGAAAAAAGAATAGGAATTCCCGAAGTAATGTCTAAACCCAAGGATTTCACAAATCAAAGATAAAGAATTCCGGAACAAGTAAACGCGATTTTCAATTGTCTCAACAATAGAATTGGATCAGAATAAGGAATAAAAGTCAATTCGTTCGAGATGAGACAAAGAAAAGAGTTTAGAGACGACTCAAAAAATTTGGAAGGATTTTTCCTTTTAAGTCTGTCAGTCAAAATTAACCAACTTGAGTCATGAGTATAAATGAAATTTGTTTTTTCTGTAAGGAAATTAATGCAAGTCATAGTCTAATTTCTATCTACTTGTATTATAGACAGAAATTCGAATCTTTTTCTCGAGCCGTATGAGGAGAAAACCTCCTATACGTTTCTAGGGGGGGCATTGTTTAGCTACATCTATCCCAATAAGCTGTCTATCGAATCGTTGCAATTGATGTTCGATCTCGAAGAGAAGGAAGAGATCTTCGAAAAGTAGGTTTTTATGATCCGATAAAGAATCAAACTTGTTTAAATGTTCCAGCTATTCTCTATTTCCTTGAAAAGGGTGCTCAACCTACAAGAACTGTTTATGATATTTTAAGGAAGGCAGAATTCTTTAAAGAAAAAGAAGGAACTTTGAGTTAATTGAAGAACTAAATGAATAAAAAAGTAGGAGAGGATCACTAGTATCCCTCGTTGTCTAATTATTTAGACACAATTTGCCTCTTTCTTAGTCCTATTTTTGACTGGATTTATGTCGTGCCAATCCAACATAAGCCCTTATTTTATTTACTTTTTCTATCTAATTTGTTTTCTTACCATTGTATTTCCATTGACAAAGGTCTATTGAACAAATAGAATTTGTAGATAGATAGGTCTCTTTATCCTCACTCCATATTAGGTTTTTCTGTCTACACTTCGCTCAAATGATAAGGTTGTCCCTCTTGCATGTACTCTCATACAAGATTTATTTATATAAAGAAATATAAATTGCTAAAAAAATGACAATTTTGCTATCGTGATTGGGGCCGCTCCTTTTTTAACCTTAGTGAAATTTAGCCGGACCTGTTCATTTTGGCATTTGAGTGTTTTTAATGGGCGATAAAATCTTTCTTTTAATGTTTTGCTAGTTCAATGTTTTGACAGGAGCGTGCGGTGTAATTCCATTGATTTTTGGGTTTCGATCGTATCTAAGATCCTATTTTATCTGGGTTGCTAACTCAATGGTAGAGTACTCGGCTTTTAAGTGCGACTATGATCTTTTACACATTTGGATGAAGCAACAAATTCGTCCAGACTCTTGGTAGAGTCTAGAAGACCACGACTGATCCTCAAGGGTAATGAATGGAAAAAATAGCATGTCGTAATAAAATCAATTTCTTATTTTTGATTTTTGGAATGGAATAAAAAATTCCTATTTTCTGGGTCTAGTGAATAAATGGATAGAGCCTGGCTCCAATTCTGGTAAAATAAAAAGCAACGAGCTTAACTTCTTAATTGAAATGATTCCCCGATCTAATTAGACGTTAAAAATAGATTAGTGCCTGATGCGGGGAAAGGTTGGGTTTTCCTATGAACGGACCCTTGATTTTTTCTTTTTTTTTTTTTTTTAGAAATCCTAATTATTCTTGATTATAGATTGAAAAGGGATGTTATGGATTGAATGTGTAAAAGAAGCAGTATATTGATAAAGAGACTGGATTCCAAAGTCAAAAGAGCGATTGGCCTGCAAAAATAAAAGATTTGTTCTCTTTTGTAATTAGAACAAACATAAACTAATTGGATAGAAAAGGAAAAGATCTGTGGATTAGATTCCTTTTCTTTCCAGGGTTTGTATTAAAAAATGCAACACCCTGTTTTGACCATATTGCACTATGTATCATCATTTGAGAAACCGAGAAATGCTTCTTCTTTCTGATTCAAGTAGAAATACAAATGGAAAAATTGGAAGGGTATTCAGAAAAACAGAAATCTCGTCAACAATACTTCGTTTACCCACTTCTCTTTCAGGAGTATATTTATGCATTTGCCCATGATTATGGATTAAAAGGTTCCGAACCTGTGGAAATTGTTAGTTGTAATAACAAGAAATTTAGTTCACTACTTGTGAAACGTTTAATTATTCGAATGTATCAGCAGAATTTTTGGATTAACTCGGTTAATCATCCTAACCAAGATCGATTGTTGGATTACAACAATTTTTTTTATTCTGAGTTTTATTCTCAGATTCTATCTGAGGGGTTTGCGATCGTTGTAGAAATCCCATTCTCGCTACGAGAATTATCTTGTCCGAAAGAAAAAGAAACACCAAAGTTTCAGAATTTACGATCTATTCATTCAATATTTCCCTTTTTAGAAGACAAATTTTTGCATTTACATTATCTATCACATATAGAAATACCCTATCCTATCCATTTTGAAATCTTGGTTCAACTCCTTCAATACCGGATCAAAGATGTTCCATCTTTGCATTTATTGCGATTCTTTCTCAACTACTATTCGAATTGGAATAGTCTTATTACTTCAATGAAATCGATTTTTCTTTTGAAAAAAGAAAATAAAAGACTATTTCGATTCCTATATAACTCTTATGTATCAGAATATGAATTTTTCTTGTTGTTTCTTCGTAAACAATCTTCTTGCTTACCATTAACATCTTCTGGAAC